TTAAAAATAAGCTAAATTTAAGCTTTTGGGTTCATACCTCAAATATAAAGTTAATCCTTTTTTTTAAATAATAAAGTGCCTGATTAAAGGATTATTCTGATAGGATAAATTAAGTAATTTTTTTACCTTTATTATATTTTATAGAATTAAACTATATCTAATAGTATCAAAAACTATTGTGCTTCTTACACTAAAATATATTTTATTATTTTTTAAATTTTAATTAAATTTAATTAAATTTATTTAATATTTTCTTTCAAATTAATTCCAATAAAATATTTTTTTTATTTATTCTATTTTTCAGAACATTAATCTCTATTTCTTCTAATTCTTGATTTGGATGTTGAATTGGTCTAGAAATTAATCTTTTAAGTTTTATCCCCCTAATCTCCCACTCTACTAATTTATTTTCTACTGAAGCTTCTTTAAAATACTTTCTTACTCAATCTATTGCTTCCATTAATTTTATTTTTTCAATTTTAATAAAAATAACTTTAATAAAAAATTTTGAAATAAATAATTTTATTTCAATTATAATTAATTCTTCCCTATTAATAAAAATAGGTTCAGTACCTTTTCATTTTTGATTCCCTAATATTTCTGAAGGTTTATCTTGATTTAATAATTTCTTATTAATAACATGACAAAAAATTACCCCCATAATTTTATTGTCTTATTATTTAAATAAAAATTTTATTATTATTATTATAACTTTAAATACTATTATTGGAGCTATTGGAGGTCTTAATCAATCTTCTTTACGTAAACTTATAACTTTTTCTTCAATTAATAATTTAGGATGAATATTAGCTTCAATTTTAATTAGAGAAAATCTTTGAATATTTTATTTAATTATATATTCATTTTTAATCAGAATCATATGTTTTTTTTTTCAATTATTAAATATATTCTTTATTAATCAACTTTTTATCTCTAATATTAATTACTCAATTAAAATATTCCTATTAATTAATTTTTTATCATTAGGAGGATTACCCCCCTTTATTGGATTTTTTCCAAAATGAATCTTAATTAATTTTTTATTATCAATAGATTTTTTTATTATTACATTTATTTTTATTATAACAAGATTAATTATTTTATTTTTTTATATTCGAATTATTTATTCATCCTTTTTATTTAATTATATTAATTTAAAATGAATAAAAATTTTTTTAAAAAATAAAAATTTAATTTTTATTAATTTTTTATCTTTTTTATCAATTACAGGAATAATTTTAAGAACTTTAATTTTTTTATAAGGTTTTAGGTTAATAAAAACTAATAATCTTCAAAATTATTCATAAAGAAAATTTCTTTAAGCCTTAATAAATTTTCTTTATACCATGAAATTTGCAATTTCATATCATTCTTTGACTATAAAACTTATAATAAAAGAGAAATTTCTCGTTAATAAATTTACAATTTATCGCTTATAAACTCAGCCATTTTATTTTTTTTTTGCGAAAATGACTTTTTTCAACAAATCATAAAGATATTGGTACTTTATATTTTATTTTTGGAATTTGATCAGGAATAGTTGGAACTTCCCTAAGATTATTAATTCGAGCTGAACTTGGTAATCCTGGTTCTCTTATTGGAGATGATCAAATTTATAATACTATTGTTACAGGTCATGCCTTTATTATAATTTTTTTTATAGTAATACCTATTATAATTGGTGGATTTGGAAATTGATTAGTTCCCCTAATATTAGGAGCCCCTGACATAGCTTTCCCCCGACTTAATAATATAAGTTTTTGATTATTACCTCCTTCTCTTACTTTATTAATTTTTAGAAGAATTGTTGAAAATGGAGCAGGAACAGGATGAACAGTTTATCCACCTTTATCTTCTAATATTGCCCATAGAGGTAGATCTGTAGATTTAGCTATTTTTTCTCTCCATTTAGCTGGAATTTCTTCTATTTTAGGAGCTGTAAATTTCATTACAACAGTTATTAATATAAAATTAAATGGTTTATCATTTGATCAAATACCATTATTTATTTGATCTGTAAGAATTACAGCACTATTATTACTTCTTTCATTGCCTGTTCTAGCTGGAGCTATTACTATACTTTTAACTGATCGTAATTTAAACACATCATTTTTTGACCCTGCAGGAGGAGGAGATCCAATTCTTTATCAACACTTATTTTGATTTTTTGGTCATCCAGAAGTTTATATTCTAATTTTACCTGGATTTGGTATAATTTCCCATATTATTTCTCAAGAAAGAGGTAAAAAAGAAACTTTTGGCTGTTTAGGTATAATTTATGCTATACTAGCAATTGGACTATTAGGATTTGTTGTTTGAGCTCATCACATATTTACAGTTGGAATAGATATTGATACACGAGCTTATTTCACTTCAGCCACTATAATTATTGCAGTTCCTACAGGCATTAAAATTTTTAGTTGATTAGCAACTCTCCATGGTACTCAAATTAATTATAGTCCTTCTATACTTTGAAGATTAGGTTTTGTATTCTTATTTACTGTAGGAGGATTAACTGGAGTAATTTTAGCCAATTCTTCTATTGATGTTAGACTTCATGATACTTATTATGTTGTTGCTCATTTTCATTATGTCTTATCTATAGGAGCTGTATTTGCCATTATAGCAGGATTCATTCATTGATATCCTTTATTTACAGGTCTTTCAATAAATCCTTTTATATTAAAAATTCAATTTTTCACAATATTTATTGGAGTAAATTTAACCTTTTTTCCCCAACATTTTTTAGGACTTGCAGGTATGCCTCGACGATATTCTGATTATCCTGATGCTTATACTTCTTGAAATATTATTTCCACCCTAGGATCTTATATTTCATTATTAGCCATATTATTTTTAATTATTACTATTTGAGAATCTATAATTAATCAACGAACAGTATTATTTCCCCTTAATTTATCTTCTTCAATTGAATGATATCAAAATCTTCCCCCAGCTGAACATTCATATAATGAACTTCCTATTTTAAGAAATTTCTAATATGGCAGATTATATGTAATGGATTTAAACCCCATTTATAAAGGATTATCCTTTTTTTAGAAATTGCAACTTGATCTAATTTTAATTTACAAAATAGTGCCTCTCCTCTTATAGAACAAATTATTTTTTTTCATGATCATACTTTAATTATTTTAATTATAATTACTATTTTAGTAGGATATATTATAATTAACTTATTTTTTAATAAATTTATTAATCGATTTTTACTTGAAGGTCAAATAATTGAATTAATTTGAACTGTTCTACCAGCAATTACTCTAATTTTTATTGCATTACCCTCTCTTCGTTTATTATATTTATTAGATGAATTAAATAATCCTCTTATTACCTTAAAAACTATTGGACATCAATGATATTGAAGTTATGAATATTCAGACTTTAATAATATTGAATTTGACTCTTATATAATTGCAAGTAATGAACTTCCTTTAAATAATTTTCGTCTTTTAGATGTAGATAATCGTATTATTTTACCCATAAATAACCAAATTCGAATTTTAGTTACTGCTACAGATGTAATTCACTCTTGAACTATCCCATCTTTAGGGGTTAAAGTTGATGCAAATCCAGGTCGTTTAAATCAAACTAATTTCTTTATCAATCGTCCAGGAATTTTTTATGGTCAATGTTCAGAAATTTGTGGAGCAAATCATAGTTTTATACCTATTGTTATTGAAAGAATTTCAATTAAAAATTTTATTAATTGAATTAATAATTATTCTTCATTAGATGACTGAAAGCAAGTATTGGTCTCTTAAACCACTTTATAGTAAATTAGCAATTACTTCTAATGAAAGAATTAGTTAAAATTATAACATAAATATGTCAAATTTAAATTATTACCTAAGTAATATTCTTTTATTCCACAAATAATACCTATTAATTGACTAATTTCATTTATTTTTTTTATTATTTTTTTTATTATTTTTAATATTATAAATTATTATATTTATAATATTAAAATAATAATAAAACAAAATAATAAAAAAAAAATAAATTATATAAATTTAAACTGAAAATGATAAGTAATTTATTTTCAATTTTTGATCCTTCAACTAATATTTTTAATTTATCTTTAAATTGATTAAGAACCTTAATTGGTCTTTTATTTATTCCTTATTCATTTTGATTAATTCCTAATCGATATCATATTTTTTGAAACTTAATTTTTAATAAATTACATAATGAATTTAAAACCTTACTAGGAAATAATCCTTTATTTAATAATTTTACATTAATTTTTATTTCAATATTTTCTTTTGTTTTATTTAATAATTTTTTAGGTTTATTTCCATATATTTTTACAAGAACTAGACATCTTACTCTTTCTCTTTCCCTATCTTTACCATTATGATTAAGATTCATATTATATGGATGAATTAATAATACTCAACATATATTTATTCATATAATTCCTCAAGGTACTCCTACTATTTTAATACCTTTTATAGTATTAATTGAAACAATTAGAAATATCATTCGTCCAGGAACTTTAGCTGTTCGTTTAACAGCTAATATAATTGCAGGACATCTTTTAATGACTTTACTTAGTGGCACAGGATCTAAATTTCCCCCTTCTTTAGTAATTATTTTAGTTATTATTCAAATTTTACTTTTAACTTTAGAATCAGCAGTTGCAGTAATTCAATCTTATGTCATTGCAATTTTAAGAACTCTTTATTCTAGTGAAGTTAATTAATGAAAACTAACCATAATCATCCATTTCATTTAGTAGATTATAGTCCTTGACCTTTAACAAGTGCTATTGGAATTATAACTCTAGTTTCAGGTATAATTAAATGATTTCATAATTATAATTTTAATTTATTAATTTTAGGTTATATTATTGTTATCCTCTCTATATATCAATGATGACGAGATATTACACGAGAGGGAACTTATCAAGGTAAACATACTATTCTAGTTTCAAAAGGATTACGATGAGGTATAATTCTATTTATTATTTCAGAAATTTTTTTCTTTGTATCTTTTTTTTGAGCTTTTTTTCATAGAAGATTATCCCCCAATATTGAAATTGGAGCAATTTGACCTCCTGCAGGTATTACCCCATTTAATCCATTTCAAATTCCTTTATTAAATACAATTATTTTAATTTCCTCAGGAGTTACAATTACTTGAGCTCATCATGCTTTAATAGAAAATAACTTTTCTCAAACTTTCCAAGGTTTATTTATTACAATTACCTTAGGAATTTACTTTACTATTCTTCAAGCTTATGAATATATTGAAGCTTCTTTCACAATTGCTGATAGTATTTATGGTTCTACTTTTTTTATAGCAACTGGATTTCATGGACTTCATGTAATTATTGGAACTATTTTTTTAACTGTATGTTTAATTCGTCATTCTTTAAATCATTTTTCTAATAAACATCATTTTGGATTTGAAGCTGCAGCTTGATATTGACATTTTGTTGATGTAGTTTGACTTTTCTTATACATTTCTATTTATTGATGAGGAAATTAACTTATTTATATAATATATTTAGTATATTTGACTTCCAATCAAAAAGTTTAATTTTTTTAATATAAATAATTATTTTAATTTTACTTATTTCTACTATTATTCTTATTATTTCAAATATTATAATAATTATTTCTATTATCCTATCAAAAAAAACATTTTCAGATCGAGAAAAATCCTCACCTTTTGAATGTGGATTTGACCCCAAATCCTCAGCTCGAATACCATTTTCCCTCCACTTTTATCTTATTACTGTTATTTTTTTAATTTTTGATGTAGAAATTGCCTTAATTTTTCCTATTATTCCTCTATTCAATTTAGTCAATTTTATTATTTGATCAAAAATTAGTTTCTTTTTTATTATTGTCCTTTTAATTGGATTATATTATGAATGAAATCAAAATATATTAAATTGAACAAATTAATTTTTTCCTTTAGGATTATAGTTTAAATTCAAAACATTTGATTTGCATTCAAAAAATATTGAACTCTCAATTTATCTTATAATAAATAAGAAGCAATTTTTGCATTTAATTTCGACTTAAAAGATAGAGTATTTTCTCCTTATTTATTAATTGAAACCAAAATAGAGGTATATCACTGTTAATGATACTATTGAATAACTAATTCCAATTAAATTTTATTTCTTATTTTTAAGAAATATAAAGTTTAAAATTAAGCTGCTAACTTAATTTTTAGTGGTTTAATTCCATTAATATTTCTTATTTATATAGTTTAATAAAAACATTACATTTTCATTGTAAAAATAAAATTTTATTATTTTTATAAATAAATTATCTATATAAATATATAAAATATATATATTTATTTAATTAATTATCTAAAGATTAAATCAATCTCCTTAATATCTTCAATATTATGCTCTTAATTATATAAGCTATTTAAAATTTTATTAATATAAAATAATATAAAATTATTATTCATATAACAAATCTAAATAAATAAATTTTAAAATTATTTACTTGATAAAAATTATAAAAAATTGAATAATTTTTTAAAATATAATATATACCTTGTCCTCTATATAATTCACTTCATCCTAAATCAATATATTTTAATAAATTTTGTCCTAACTTTAAAAAATAATAATTTAAACCATAAGTAGATAATCTAGGTATAAATCATATTAAACATAAAAATCTTCTAATATTATAAGTTATTAAAAATTTATTTATTGAATAAATTATTATATTTCTAACAAAATAACCAATAAACCCTCCTAATAATCTAACGTATACAACTATTATTTTTATATTTAAAGGTAAATAAATTATATATGGATTTAAAAAAATTATTCAACTTAATATAGAACCACTAATAACTCTTATAAAAAGTAAAACTATTATTCTTTTTAATATAGTATAATCTTCATCATATAAATTATAAATTCTTATTAAATTATAATCATTTACTATTAAATATATAATTAATCGAATAGTATAAAATATAGTTAATCCTGTAGATAAATAATAAATATAATAAATTAATAAATTTAAATTTCTTAAACTTACTATTTCTAAAATTAAATCCTTAGAATAAAATCCCGCTAAAAAGGGAATACCACATAATGCCAAATTAGAAATATTTATACATAAAGAAGTTATAGGAATATAATTTCTAATTCCTCCTATTAATCGAATATCTTGAGTATCATTTATTATATGAATAATAACTCCAGCACATATAAATAATAAAGCCTTAAATATAGCATGAGTTAATAAATGAAAAAAAGCTAAATCTGGTATTCCTATACTTAAAATTCTTATTATTAATCCTAATTGTCTTAAAGTAGATAAAGCAATAATTTTTTTTAAATCAAACTCATAATTAGCTGAAATACCTGCTATAAATATTGTTAAACCAGATAATAATAATAAAATTTTTAAAAATAATATATCAATCAATAATAAATTAAAACGAATTAATAAATATACTCCAGCAGTTACTAAAGTTGAAGAATGTACTAAAGCAGATACAGGAGTAGGAGCTGCCATAGCAGCAGGTAACCAAGAACTAAAAGGAATCTGAGCTCTTTTAGTTATAGCAGCAATAATAATTAATCTTCTAATTATATATATTTCATAATCATTTTTTATAAATATTAAATAAAAAATATAATTTCATCTTCCATAATTTAACATTCAAGAAATTACCATTAAAATAAATACATCCCCAACCCGATTAGATAAAGCAGTTAATATTCCAGCATTATAAGATTTAAAATTTTGATAATAAATAACTAAACAATAAGAAACTAATCCTAACCCATCTCAACCTAATAAAATACTTACAATATTAGGACTAATAATTAATAAAATTATAGAAAATACAAATAATAAAACTAAAATAATAAAACGATTTAAATTTAATTCTGATCTTATATATCTTTTTCTATAATAAATTACAACTGAAGAAATTAATAAAACAAATATTATAAATAATAAAGATATTCAATCTAATAAAATAGATATTACTACTCTTACTGAATTTAAAGTAATAACTTCTCACTCTAAAAAAATTACTATATTATTTATAATAAAATAAATTATTATTATAAAATTTACTATTCTTATAAAAAATAAAAAAAAAAATCTAATAAAACAAATTGAAAATTTTTTTATAACTTAAAATAAGTAATCTTATATTTTTGATACCACAAATCAATATTTTATTTTAAATTATTTAAGTAAAATCAAATTATTACTCAATCTACCTTTAAAATTATTAAATTTAAAGGTAATCAATGTAATATTAATAATAAATATTCTCGAGAAACTCCTGTATAAAATCTATATAATCCTCTATAATATTTTCCATGTTGAGTATAAGAATATAAATATAATCTATAACCAGCTCTAAAAAATGAAATTAATATTAATATAATTATTGATAATCATGATCATCTTATTAAACTATTAATTAAACTAATTTCTCCCATTAAATTTAATGATGGTGGAGCAGCTATATTAGAAGATATTAATAAAAATCATCATAATCTTATTGAAGGTATAAAATTTATTATTCCCTTATTAATATATAATCTTCGTCTATTTAAACGTTCAAAATTAATATTAGCTAAACAAAATATTCCCGAAGAACATAAACCATGCCCAATTATTAATAAATAAGAACCTATAAAACCTCAATAATTTAATGTTATAATTCCTCCAATTACCACTCCTATATGACAAACAGAAGAATAAGCAATTAAAGATTTTATATCAACTTGACAAAAACATTTTAATCTAATATAAAATCCACCAACTAATCTAATAATAATTCAAATAAAATTTAATTTTAAACTAAGTTTTTCAAGTAAAATTAAAATTCGCAATAAACCATAACCCCCTAATTTTAACATAATCCCAGCTAAAATTATTGAACCCGAAACAGGAGCTTCTACATGAGCTTTAGGAAGTCATAAATGAACAAAATACATTGGTATCTTAACTAAAAAAGCTAAAATTATTGAAAAATATAATAAATAAAAATCAAAACTTATAAATTTTAAAAAATAAAATATAATATTATTTCTTTTATTAAAAATATAAAAAATTCCTATTAATAACGGTAAAGATGCAAATAAAGTATAAAATAATAAATATATCCCAGCCTGAATTCGTTCAGGTTGATATCCTCAACCTACAATTAATAATAAAGTAGGAATTAATCTTCCTTCAAAAAATAAATAAAATATAAATAAATTTATTATTGAAAAAGTTAAATATAATATTAATAACATAAATAATATATTAAGTAAAAAAAAATTAACATAAAATCCTATTTTTAATAAATTTTCTCTTGCTATTAATATTAATATACAAATTCAAATTCTTAATAAAATTAAACCAAAAGATATAATATCACAAGAAAATATATATCTTAAATTAGTATTATAATAAATTCTAATATTTAAATTTATAAATATAAATATTATTAATATCATTAAATTTTGAACCAATCAAAATATATTTTTTTTAAAACATAAAGGAATTATAAAAATAATTATAAATATAAATTTTATCATTTATAATAAATTAAATCTTTGAAAATAATCATTTCCATGAGTTCGAATTATAGATACTAAAATTGATAATCCTAAAGCACCTTCACAAACTGAAAAAACTAAAAATACTATTAATATAAATATATTTATTTCAATTAATCTTAAATAAATTAATAAAAAAAAAAAAATTCTTAAAACAATAAATTCTAATCTTAATAAAACAATTAATAAATGTTTATGTTTAGAAACAAAAATTATATTTCCAATTAAAAATATAATAAATACAACAATTAATATATTAAATATTATCATTTGTCATTTTTGTTTTTATAGTTTAAAAAAAACATTGGTCTTGTAAATCAAAAATAAGAATTTTTCTTTAAAAACTTCAAAGAAAAAGAAATATCTTTATCTATAATCTCCAAAATTATTATTTTTCATAAACTATTCTTTGATATTCTAAAAATATTTTTTTTTATAATAATTATATCATTATCTATTTTAATATTTTTTATAAATCATCCCCTATCCATAGGAATTTCCATTTTATTTCAAACTTTAATAATCTGCCTCCTTTCTGGAATATTAATTAAAACTTATTGATTTTCTTATATCTTATTTTTAACTTTTATAGGAGGTCTACTAGTTCTTTTTATTTATGTTTCAAGTATTGCTTCTAATGAAATATTTAAAATCTCCTCACTAAATAAAATAAGTACAATTACCTTTTTAATAATTAATTTTATTTTTTCTTATATTTTTTTTTATAATTTAAATTGACTTAATTTTTCTATTAATCTTGAAGAAATAAATAATTTTATACAAACTACAATATTTTTTTTTAATAATGAAAATAAAATTAATTTATCTAAACTTTATAACAATCAAACATTCATAATAATAATAATATTAGTAATTTATTTATTTATTACTCTTATTGCAGTTGTTAAAATTACTAATATTTTTTTTGGACCTCTTCGATCTTCTTAACTAATGATAAATAAATTTTTACCTATTCGAAAAACTCATCCAATTTTAAAAATTATTAATAATACTCTTATTGATTTACCGACACCTTCTAACATCTCAGCTTGATGAAATTTTGGTTCTTTATTAGGTTTATGTCTCATTATTCAAATTATTACTGGACTATTTTTAACTATATACTATACAGCAAATATTGAATTAGCTTTTTACAGAGTAAATTATATTTGTCGAAATGTAAATTATGGTTGATTAATTCGTACTTTACATGCTAATGGAGCATCTTTTTTCTTTATTTGTATTTATATTCATATTGGTCGAGGAATATATTATGAATCTTTTAATTTAAAATATACTTGAATAATTGGAGTTTTAATTCTCTTTTTACTTATAGCAACTGCCTTTATAGGATATGTTTTACCATGAGGTCAAATATCATTTTGAGGGGCAACAGTTATTACTAATCTTCTTTCTGCAATTCCTTATTTAGGAAATATATTAGTTACTTGAATTTGAGGGGGATTTGCAGTTGATAATGCTACTTTAACCCGATTTTACACATTTCATTTCCTATTACCTTTTATTATTCTAATAATAGTAATAATTCATTTATTATTTCTTCATATAACAGGATCTAATAATCCTCTAGGAATTAATAGAAACCTAGATAAAATTCCTTTTCATCCATTCTTCTCATTTAAGGATCTTATTGGTTTTTTTATTATATTATTTTTATTAATTATTTTAACTTTAACTAATCCTTATTTATTAGGAGATCCTGATAATTTTATCCCCGCAAATCCATTAGTAACACCAGTTCACATTCAACCAGAATGATATTTTTTATTTGCCTATGCAATTCTTCGATCTATTCCTAATAAATTAGGAGGTGTAATTGCTTTAATTTTTTCTATTCTTATTTTAATTATTCTTCCTTTTACTTTTAATAAAAAAATTCAAGGAATTCAATTTTACCCTTTAAATCAAATTCTTTTTTGATCCTTAACTACAATTATTATTCTTCTAACTTGAATTGGAGCTCGTCCTGTAGAAAATCCTTATATTATTACAGGACAATTATTAACTATTCTTTACTTCTCATATTATATTATTACTCCTATCTTAAATAAATATTGAGATAATTTAATTTTTAATTAATTAATGAGCTTGTACATAAGCATTTGTTTTGAAAACTTAAGAAAGAATATTTATTCTATTAATTTATACTATAAAAATTATATTATAAAAAAATTTTAATTCCTATATATAATAATAAAAAATTTAAAGAAATAGGTAAATAAACCTTTCAAGCCAAATATATTAACTTATCATATCGATATCGTGGTAATGTTCCTCGAACTCAAATAAATAAAAATGATACTAATCTTAATTTTAAATAAAAAAATAATCTTATTCTATATCCCCCTAAATAAATTAATACAATTAATATACTTATAAATAAAATTCTAGAATATTCAGCTAAAAAAATTAAAGCAAATCCCCCTCTTCTATATTCAATATTAAACCCTGAAACTAACTCTCTTTCCCCTTCAGCAAAATCAAAAGGAGTTCGATTAGTCTCAGCTAATCTTGATGAAATTCAACATAATCTTAACGGATATATAATAAAAATAAATCAAATTAAATTTTGATATTTATTAAATATTAATATATTAAAATCTATAACTATAATAATTCTAGATAATAAAATTAAAGCTAATCTTACCTCATAAGAAATAGTTTGTGCTACAGCTCGTAATCCCCCTAATAAAGAATATCTTGAATTAGAAGATCAACCTGCAATTATAACTGTATATACCCCTAATCTAGTACAACATAAAAAAAATAAAATTCCCATATTAAATCTAATTAAATTAAAATAATAAGGAATTACTAATCAAATTATTAATGATAATAAAAATCTAATAACTGGAGAAAAATAATAAGATAAATAATTAGAATAATTAGGATAAATTTGCTCCTTAGTAAATAATTTAATAGCATCTGAAAAAGGCTGCAAAATCCCAATTAATCCAACTTTATTAGGACCTTTCCGAATCTGAATATATCCTAATAATTTTCGTTCTAATAAAGTTAAAAAAGCTACTCCTACTAAAACTCCAATAATTAAAATAATTACTCCTAAAATAATTATTAATAAATCTTTCAATAACATTTACTATCTATATAATAAATTATATATCAATGAATTCTAAAATCATCACATTTTTCTGCCAAAATAGTTAAAATATAATTTTTAATTTAAATATTTAATTTAAAAATTAATAAAATTCTAAATAATAAATTTAATTTAAATATTTATTCCTTTCGTACTAAAATATCTTATTTTACTAAAGATAGAAACCAACCTGGCTTACACCGGTCTGAACTCAGATCACGTAAGATTTTAATGATCGAACAGATCAAAAAATTTAAACTTTTGCATTTAATTTTTATCTTAATCCAACATCGAGGTCGCAAACTTTTTTTTTATTTGAACTTAAAAAAAAAATTACGCTGTTATCCCTAAGGTAATTTTTTCTTATAATCTAAAAATTAGGATCATAAATTCACTTATTCATGTTTATTATAAAAAAAAAGTTTTATTTATTTTTCTATCACCCCAACAAAATAAATTAATTAAATTTAACATTAAAAAAAATTATATATAATTTAAAATTATTAATTTATAAAACTCTATAGGGTCTTCTCGTCTTTTAATATTATTTCAGCTTTTTCACTAAAAAATTAAATTTTACTTATTAAATAAGAGACAGATTATATCTCATCCAATCTTTCATTCCAGTCACCAATTAAGAGACTAATGATTATGCTACCTTTGTACAGTCAATATACTGCAGCCCTTTAATTTTAAAATCAGTGGGCAGATTAGACTTTAAATTATTATCAAAAAGACATGTTTTTGTTAAACAAGTGGACATATATTTTTGCCGAATTCCTTTTATTTATATTAAAATTTATAATTTTTATTTAATTTAATATACTAATTTTATCATTATTTCATTATATATTTAATTTTTATAATTATTTTTATAAAAAATTAAATTTTAATATTAAATTTTATTTTAATATAAGATTATTTATAAAAAAATATAATTTTTAAACAATATAAATTTTAAAAATCTTAAATAAATATTAATTTTATTATAAAATTTTAAATTAAAGCTTATCCCTTAAAATATTTTATTTAAACTATAATAAATTAATTAATTAATTTATTATTTTTTTTTTTAAATATAAAATTAAATTTTTTTCTAAAAAAACTAGATATCTTTAAAAACGAATAACATTTCATTTCAAATTAATTATTAAAAATATTTTTGCTACAATAACTTTTATAATTAATTAACTCTTTTAAATTCGAGAAATTTAATTTATATAAATTTTTTTTAATAAACTCTGATACACAAGATACAATAAATTAAATTTACTTTCATAAAAATTAATTTTCAATTATTTCATAATTCTTTCACAATACTAATTCACTTTAAAATTTTCAATTTTTTCTTTATATAATACTTTAACCCCCATTAAAATATTATTTATTTAAAAATTCTTTTATTATTTCATAAATTTATTAATTTCTCCCCTTCAAATTAATTAAATAAATTTAATATCATTTCAATGTAAATGAAATACTTCTTCAAGCTCTAATCTGTCTTTCTAGAAACACTTTCCAGTACCTCTACTTTGTTACGACTTATTCCAATTTATTAATGAAAGCGACGGGCAATATGTACATATTTTAATTTTTAATCATTTTAATAAATTAAATAAAATTACATTTAAATCCACCTTCAATTTAATTTTACAATTAAATATTCATTTAAATAAATTTATTGTAATCCATTATATTCTTAATTATAATCTGCATCTTGATCTGATTTAAATTTTATTTTAAATTTTAAAATATTATTTTTCTTTTAAAATATTTTTATAACAACGATATACAAAATTTCAAATTAAGTAAATTTATTCGTGGAATATCAATTATTAAACAGATTCCTCTAAATGAACTAAAATACCGCCAAATTATTTAAGTTTCAATAAAAAATTACCTACTATTTTAGTTTTTAAAATTAATTTTTTAATAATAGGGTATCTAATCCTAGTTTATAATAAAATTTATTAATTCATAATTTTTTATAAATTTTAATTAAATTAAAATTTCACCTAATAATTTAATATTTAATTCAAAAATTAAAATATTTATTATTAACTAAAAAAATTTATTTTAAAATTTGTTTAACCGCAACTGCTGGCACGAATTTTGTTTTTAATTTTCATATTACTAAATCTTAATTTCTTAAATTTTTAATATTAATTACTACTTTATTTAATTTAATTATTATTTAAATAATTAAAATTTTATACAAAAATTTGTATGTAAAATAAATTTATAATAAATTTTTAAACTATAAAAATTTTTTTTTATATAATTTAATATTATATAGATTTTTTTTTTTTTTTTTTTTATAATTAAATATTTAATTTTATATTATAAATTTTAAATAATTTCTTTTTTTTTCTTATTTAATATTAAAATTAAAAATTAATTTCAATATTCATCAATATATATTCATTTAAATAATTAATTTATTAATATAATTTTTAATATTAATTAATTAATTTATTTTATTTATATATATATATATATATTAAAATTTATATATATATATATATAAATATAAATAAATAAATTAATATTTAATTAAATAATTATTATTAAATTATTATTTATTATAATTAAACCATTTTTAATAAATTTTCTATAAAAAAAAAA